AAACTAGAGCTATTTCTGACTACTATGATATGACTGGACTTTTATGAAAAAAAAAGCCCCTTATCGGATTTGAACCGATGACTTACGCCTTACCATGGCGTTACTCTACCACTGAGTTAAAAGGGCTTATTTGATTTAATTCCCGAACTAGTCACTAGATAGATAAAATTTCTATATCCATATTATATATATAAGTATATGCAGTAGACCTATAGTGGCCAGTGGCTGTTTTTAAAATAATCAACTGGATTTACCTAGCAAGTCTCGGGTAAAATGAGGTGTTTCACGACCGGCCCTAATTTCTTTTATTGAGATGATCTCTATCAAAACAAAATTCACTTGATTTCTACATAACAGACATGTACACTTGCCGATTCGACATAAAAAAATTTCAAGAGATTTCATCGAATCATGTGATGAAGAGATTAGACTTGTCCCCTTGGACTAAAGTATTAGATCAAATTTTGATAACTTCTTGATCCCGCTTACTAGTTTAGTAGATTTATATAGAGAATATCGATTCTAATGAATCATTCATGAATGACGAATCCAAAACAAAAATTCTATACAATTCTGAAAAACAGAAAGATCCCTGAGATCTAATCATTCCGTTATATTGACAATTTCAAAAAAATCATCATACTATGATGATAGTATGAGGGCGGTTGGGCAAGTCGGCCCCCATCGTCTAGTGGTTTAGGACATCTCTCTTTCAAGGAGGCAGCGGGGATTCGAATTCCCCTGGGGGTAGGGTACTACGAACGGAAGTTGATCATGGATTACCAATAAGCCTAAAATTTATTCTTCCTGGGTCGATGCCCGAGTGGTTAATGGGGACGGACTGTAAATTCGTTGGCAACATGTCTACGCTGGTTCAAATCCAGCTCGGCCCAATAATTTGCCAATCTACCAGGAGATCCCTTATCCTTTAGAAATACCCCACACGAAGAAAAAAAAAAATAATCAAATTTTTTGCTAGATCCCTTATTTCCCTGGGATTGTAGTTCAATTGGTCAGAGCACCGCCCTGTCAAGGCGGAAGCTGCGGGTTCGAGCCCCGCCAGTCCCGACGGATCCAATATCCAATAAATGCATCAATTCATTTTTCCCTTTACTATGAACTAGTTTTAGTATGAACTAGTAAAGGGTGTCGGGGGGCATACTTTCCATTCCCATTTCTTTCCTATTTTTCCAATTTAAATTTTTAGAGCACATAAAAGAAATCCCCACCCCCCAAAAAAGTGCATTTGATGAATATTAGATCTTTTGTACGGCTTCATATTTATCAAAACTCTTTATATTCCAAAAAATCACAGTAAAAAGGGGAGTTTAGAACTTAACGCTTTTTTCCATTTCGCTTTTATTGTTTGTTTATGTTTAGGTTTGTAACTATGTAACTAATCGAAGTGGAAAGGCAATCTGACGATCCTTCATCAGATGATTGTACAAGGAAGGCACAAGGTAGGTGAAAAAAAAATAAGGAAACGGATGATAACTAAAATAATTTTGGATTGATTGAGTCAGGAATCCTAATGTGGATTGGTATGGATAAAAGAATTTCCTATGTTATACTATTCAAGTCTCGACAACGAATTGATTTGATAGATCAGATATTGTTATTCATGATATTGATCCAATTCAATATCATCGAGATGTAATTCAACCATTGAATTTACAGACGAAAGATTTTTCATCTCTAGGGGATTAAATCCCGAGTTATTTCGAAGTAAAAAACCGATGAGATTATGGAAGTAAATATTCTTGCATTTATTGCTACTGCATTATTCATTCTAGTTCCGACCGCCTTTCTACTTATCATTTACGTAAAAACAGTCAGTCAAAATGATTAATTGAATTGAATTTGAAAATTCATTTGAATGAAACTTTCCTTCTGAGTTCTTATCAAGAATTTTCGAAGTCAAATTAAAAGGATTCCAATTTTTTGTTTTAACTTAAATGAAATGAGCGGGCTAGAATCGGCAGTATTCTAAGTATACTAAGAGATAGATAGTATGTATGGTAAGAAAGATTCATCTATTTCTTTCTTACCATACATACTATCTATCTCTTAGTCTAGAAAGATGTAATTTAGAATAACTTAAGTTTCTGTAGATCAACCTACAATATTCTTTTCATATCTATATGTATATGAATTCCATATATTGTATGGAATTGACATAACACCCAATTTGCTATATCTATTTGTTCCAATCAATCTGAAATAATCTTATCTTAGGATTCTAATTCCTTTCCTTTTACTAATAAGTAAGAGGAAACCTAACCGATTTTGAACGCCCGAAACATGATATGAAATAAGTCGATAAAGCATAAATCGCCTTTCTAAAATTAGAAACCAAGCGGAAAATGCCCAATATGTAACTTGCCCGAGGCAAGATCTTATTGTTGCATAGTCTTTCATTAGACAACCACTATCTCTATCTCATTTCTCATAGAAAGTGCGTATACACTTCACAAAACGACTTTGTCGTTGAACAGTAAAGAGAGAAAGAAATAAAAAAAAGGGTCCGGTCTTCCTCAGTATCTATCTATAAAGATAGTAAGAGCCCATTCCATTGATTGCAAGAGAAAATTTAGGAAGAATTTTTGGTTGTAATAAATTTCTAACCCTCTTAATCCCTTTTTTGTCGAAATATAAACACAGGAGTCGATGCAATATCTTTTTGATTGAAAGAGTATAATATGATTCATATCATAGATTACTCCATTGGACTCCAACGGTATTCGAAATCGAGAGATTTTTATTCGAAATAGTTCAAAGCGTGTCGCAGAACTATCTATAAAACAATTGAGACGGTTTGATTCCTCAAATCAATTAAATTAGTAGTACTTCTAAAGCCCACTTCTTCCCCACACTACGAGTGAAAGAGAAAATGTAAACACTACCATTAAAGCAGCCCAAGCGAGACTTACTATATCCATGTGAATTATGTCCCCTATCTCTATAAATACGAAGGAATTATTCCTTTATTCCTCACTAATAATAGTGGAATCAATGGCGGAGAGTCAAAAAAGGAGTCTGACCGAACACCGTTGATAAACCAAGCCAATAAATCAATTATGATTTCGAATCGGGAAAGATTAAACACAAGAAAAAAATACGTAGTAACATCCCAAAGGAGTGGCAAATTAACAATAAGAATAATAAGGCTTATTCTTTTTTTTTTTTTATTTTGTTGACCTTGATAGGTAAAAATCGAAAAGTAGAAATCTCTAAAAAAGAGAAATCACTATCTATTACCTATTACATTACAGCCCTCTATTTCTACATTTGAAATAATTGGCACCCCTTTTCTTTTCCCAATTATCGCTGTGAAACAGGGGGTTTTCCTAGGGATTGCCGAAAATAAATTCTGTCTTTTTCCTCCTTTTTCTAGAAAGGTCAATTCTCCATTTAATCTAATATTGATTAGATACCCGAACACTCAGAGATTCTCGCGAGTCCGTCGTATCTAATTCCGCCCCTTTCCAAAACTATTAATTGAATCAGATTGGAGAGCCTGATAGGAAATCTGATTCAATTAATAGTGATTAGACACTCCCTTAGTAATAGAAAGGAGTCGTGAAGTCTTGCTAGTCCCTCTACCGAATATTTCCTTGAATCCTAGATGCGAAAGAGGATTCCCAAGCTTTTTTTTAGAAAACCTTCAGACCACACGCTTAGAATTCTCAACAGTTTGTTTCCTTTGCTTCTAGCATTCTGCGAGTTATATCAGCAGAAGAGAAGAAGAGAGTTCGAGTTTTTTGTTGATCAGGCGACACCCGGATTTGAACTGGGGAAAAAGGATTTGCAGTCCCCCGCCTTACCACTCGGCCATGCCGCCAAAATGATCCAAAATGTAGGAAAATTTTCCCGGATTACTGAATTTTTATTGTACTTGCATTTTGACTACCGTTTTCCTTAAAACTTTTCCTAACAGAAACACCCCTTTTGGATTTGATCCATCCCCTGATTGATTGGATAGTATCTGAAACTCCACAATGCTAAAAAAATTCTCTCGCTTTTCTATTGCAAAATAAAATGTTAATTTTCAGTCGAAAAATTTGAACCATTAACTATTTTCTTACTTGGAATTCATGAACGATTCTGGGATTTAAATCTCAAATTGTGTTTTCCTAATGGCATAAGAAAATAAAAATTGAGACAGAACTAATCTGTATTGATTTTTTTCAATCAAAAAATTCTTCTCAATTTCAATTATAACAAAAATATGAGTATATGTAAACCCCAGAACATAAATTGTTTCACAGATATCTATTTTTTAGATATGTTGTCGATAGGGAATTATCATCAAATTTTCTTACTTCACTTCAATTTTGCATTGAATAGAACTTTTGATAAAGCACGACCTCGGCTGTCCCGAATAGAACCGGTAATAAAAGAGAAGTCGTATATTCTAACTATCTGCATACTTGTTTAATAAATGCACCCCTTAGTTATACACTTCAAATAGTTATACACTTCAAATTATATTGTACTAAAAAAAAAATCAGTTAAAAATCAGTTTCAGTTAAAGTACAAATATATCTCTTCTCTGCGAATCTTTTTTTTTTTTTTTTGAACAACGAAATCCCTAACATAAAGACGGTTAAGTGCTAAAAAATGGATTCTATATTGTTTCTCATTTTTGTGTCTTTGTCTTTATCTCCCCAATACCGAATCCTTTTATTTTTTCGCAAATTCAAATATTCAAATGTGTAATATTATATCAAATATGTAATATCATAATAATGGTATAATTAAAATCATTTGATTTTTGTTTTGCTATTTGATAGCAAATCCTATGACTTTAATAAGTCTAAGTGACAGAATTCTGTTTCTAGGACTGTTTTAGAAATTCCTTTCCATTTAGATCTAGTGCAACTTCCAATTTAAAATTTAAGTAGAAAATTCTCTTTATTCCTCCGTTCATACGTAGTTGATACATTTTATTCCAAGTTGGGTAAAATTTCATGTAATTCAGTAAACAGAATAGAAATTCC